AAGAATAAGGTTTTTTTAAAATGAACACTATCCAAAATATATCTCTGGGACTGCGGTTCAATTAGAACCGGGTGTGGGTGGTTGAATTACAATTAGAATTACGACGTACGACGTCCCCCGAGAAATCCAAGGGCGGTTCTTTATTGCGTGGAATTCTTTGTGATTCATAATTTCATCTTATTATTATTAGTCTGTATTATTCTGAATTGTCTAGTAAAACTATCTGTTGGGTTTGGGAAAGTACTGTATGGTTCGTGGCTCTAGTTGAAAGAAAAGTAAAAGAAAGAAGCAATCACTTGATTTACTTCTTCTGAGGGGCGCTATAATGGAATAATGTATTATAAGAGTACGTTATTCCATTTTTTATTTTTAATTATAATATATTTTATAAGGAAGTTATATTTTCTGAATAAAATTTCAGCTCTTTTTTATTTGTCCATTACTTCACTACGTATCGATTTCGACATAAACAATAAGGAATGGGACTCTAGGAAAAGACAACTTATCCACCCTAGAATCCCGTTTTCCCCATTTCTATTTCTACTTTACTTAATATTCTCTGCCTATTTTTTTAGGTTTAGTATCGAGTCGAATTTAACTCTATTACAAGAGAAAGGGATTAATAGATTTCTATTCTAGGACATTGAAGTGTGAAAACAGCGACATAATCATATTATGGTTCGAATTAATTGTGGAGTTGAAAAAAAAAGCCAAGAACCAAAGTAAAATAGTCTTCTTCACAATATACATACTATGACTGACTAGTTCTACGGTACAAGGAATTTTGAAATCTAGTCGAAAAAAAACTAGAAAGAACCGACGGTCTTTACATAATTTTATTTATCAACAAAAATAGAGTTCTTTTTACTAGCTTAATATGTTGATAAATCCAGATACCTAAAAATTCATTTCAGACAATTGAACCTTCTCAAATTGTTTCTTTTTAAGAACCAAAAAGATTTGTGCCAAAATAATAGATGCCAAGAAGAACAAGAGACCTTGGACACGTAACGGGTCTTGAAGCACTATTTCTGCATCCCCCTGACCAAATCCACCCACATTAGGATTACTCGTTAATGGTTGATCAAGTTTGATAGATTCACCTTCTGAAACAAGAAGTTCTGGTCCTGGCGGTATAATATCAATCACTTCACGTCCATCCGATGTATCCACTATTGTTATTTCGTATCCACCTTTTTCTTTTCGTAAAATTTTGTTTACTATACCAGTTGCTGTAGCATTATAAACATTATTATTACTCTTGCTCCCGTCAGGATAAATCTGACCCCTTCCCCTGTTCCCGCCTACGTATATAGGATATTTTAAGAAGTAAACATCTCTCTTAGTAGCGGGATCTGGAGAAAGAATAGGAAAGGTAATTTCACTATATTTCTTCCCAGGAACAGGGCCTACCACAAGAATATTTTTTTTTGTGGGACGATAGCTTTGAAAAGACAAATTACCTATCTTTTCTTTAATCTCTGGCGAAATACGATCGGGAGGGGCCAATTCAAAACCCTCTGGTAAAATAAGAACGGCGCCCACATTCAAAGCCCCCTTTTTACCATTAGCAAGAACTTGTTTCACTTGCATATCATAAGGAATTCGAACAACTGCTTCAAATACAGTATTGGGAAGTACCGCTTGTGGAACCTCAATATCTACGGGCTTATTAGCTAAATGGCAATTAGCACATACAATCCGGCCGGTAGCTTCTCGCGGATTTTCATAACCTTGTTGGGCAAAAATGGGATATGCATTTGAAATGGGTGCTCGAGTTATTATATATATCATGAGCAATACGGAAATGGATCGAGTAATCTCTTTCTTTATCCAAGAAAAAGCATTTCTAGTTTGCATGGTCCAATCATTGATCCTGAAAATTTCTACAATAAGATTAGGTAGGTTACTGGCACAGTTCCCTCTCCATGATTCTGCTATTTCTTCAAATAATTTTCCTAGAATATAGGAAGAATACGAGTAGAACGAAAAAGAATAAGTTAAATTTTGAATGTTTAGCTTTTATAGACAAAAAACAAATTTTAGAAATTTTAGAATAGGATCAGTGGATCATTTTTTCAGTCATTCATTGAATGATAAATAACTACAAGCGACGGAGATACGCGATTTAAATAACGGAAAATCCAGTATTTAAAAATTGTATCTAAAATGACTGGAAAAGTGGAAACAAGACCAGATATAATTAGATCATTCTGAGTAAATCCAAAATCTTTATAGACAGCCCCAATCATTAGTTCCCAACCACGAGTCGAATGGAATCCTATACAAAAATCAGTTAATAAAAGAATGGAAAAAGCTTTTATTGTGTCACTTAAATTGTATAGAAATTCTTGAACCCAAGAGTTAAGAATAATGAGTTCTTGATTACCCCTAATAGAATAACCACTTAGAATAAGGAAACATATTATATTTGTACAGAAATACAAAATCGTATGGATACGATCTTGGTTGTTCGTCTCGATCAATTGGATGGTTTCTTTGTAGATTTCGATACGAAGGTTTTGTAAACGTGTTTCCGGGTATTCCTTTAGCATTTCATCCAAGAGGAATAGTTCCTCGAACTCTATGAATTTCTTTAAAAGACTTTTTTCTTGAATAATATTCAAGAAAATTTCGGATTGTTTCGTATTCCACCAATTAGTAATCCAAGATTCCAGATTTTTCTTAAATGTAAAAGAGATGCACCAGGGCAAAAAGACTATAGATGTAAGACATAGAAGGGGAATGAATGCTTTCTTTTTTGCCATTTTTCGTCTCAGTTTCATCTCATTTGTCAACTATATATAATAGATAATAATAATCTTTCTATCAAGCGTAAGTTCTATTACAAGTAAATAGAAGTAATATAGCCTAGCTTATAATATAATATATCAATTGAGAATCTATTCTCGCTTTTTATTTGTAATTTGGAAGTTTTTTTTCCAAATTAAAGGAAAAAAAATAATACAAAAGAATACAGAAATCAAATAAGAAAACGAAAGAATCCACTGCCAATTTGAATGAAGAAGAAAAATAGTGTTTCAAAAGCTATGAATTAAAAATGAAATAGAAAAATTTCTAAAAATAAATGCTTTCTTAGAGAAAGCATTTATTTTTAGAAATTATTTTGATACAACGATTTGCATTGGTAGACTCAAGAATATGGAACGATTTCCATTGGTACACTCAAGAATCTGGACAAGTCCCAAGCTTTTTGTATAACGTTGCGCGGAGTCCTATCATAATAATCATCAACAGGAGTCAAGGGAATGGTCCCCTGTTCTCTGGTTTGCATATAAAGGACACCACTACTAGGTTCTGGGTTAGGGTTAGCTTGTAGTATGAGGGACTGAATATCTTCCATACGAACTCGGAGAAAAATACGACGATATGTTCCAGGAAATCCGTAACGAAAAAAACACACCATTCGATTTTTTTTATCGAAAAAATTATAACCACTCCCCACATTCCAAAAAATAAGAAGCCACCAATGTAAACTTAGAAAGAGACCCGCGATTCCATAGAAAGTAAGCGTGACCCCTTGTGGCAAAAAAGGAACTACAAATTCGGACGAAATGAAAGAGAAAAAATGCCTACCATAATAACTGGAAACGGAAATATATAACACCCCTAATGAACCTAAAAGAGTGAAAAAAGCCCAGAAGAAATTGATTGTTTTTCGGGACCCCGGTACAATGTCAAGCCATGCGTCTTGTGAACGACAACCATGTTTTTCTGATCCCCCACTAATGAATTTTGGAACATGAACCAATAAGGCAGACATTACAATTAATACAAGGCCCACTAAAAAGACATAAACGTTTATCATAAAATGGGTACCTCAACTTCATATTTGTACCTGTTATTTTTTGTTGATTGGTATATTTATTAGTTAAAATTTTTGTTGTTATATTAAATCCTCCTTATCCTATTAAGGCTAATATAATATTAGTCCTTTTCTTTTTTTAAGGAATAATTATTAAAAAATGGAACAAAATAACAAATCCAAAGAAATAAATTTAACTTTATTAAAAAAAAAATATATGAGACTTGTGCCTACTGCCCGTATCTAAAAAATCTTGTTTTTTTGAACATGAAGAAATAAAGAAGCCATTGCAACTGCCGGAAATACTAGGCCTACTAAAGGAACAAAAAAGGAAGGTAAGTTTATCATAAAATGGGGTACCTCAATTTCATATTTGTACCTGTTATTTTTTGTTGATTGGTAAATTTATTAATATTTTTCTTATATTGTAATAAAGATAGTCTATAATCACTAGAATTCATATAGATTTAGTATAAGTCTATATGAGTTCTAATGATTATAGACTTATACTAAGTCTATTTTAAAAATTAGACTACGTATAGCTAAATGAACAGATATGAATATCTAAATATAGATAGATAGATATATCTATTATGTATGGAGTATACGAAATAAGTATAGTATATAAAAAATCCATAATCAAAGAAAAAAATGAATAAGATTTATTACGAATCAAAAGGAAAAAATCTAAAAATAATAAAGATTTTTTATTTAAGATAAGGAATGTAGAACGAAATAACTGGATTGATTTTGCCCTCTATTTCTACAAGAAACATGTCTATGATAATAAATCTTTTGACTTTTGATTATTCTTACAATTTTTATCTTATTACTTTCCTCTTGTGTGTTCTAATTTTATTTTTGTATAATTAAAATTTATAAAATTAGAGTCCGCATTTTTTTTTTGAGTCAAAGGAAAGAAACTGTGGAACTGAAATAACTCAGTTAAAACCTCCTTATAAAAAAATACGCGGTACGACTGAATCAAATGCGCCCTTTTCGAATAAAAATTCAGTCGATTGTACACCCTCGGGTACTTCGATATTCAACGTTTGTTCAATTACTCGTTTACCTGCAAATGCAAGGTAAGCATTTGGCTCGGCAATAATGATATCCCCCAACATCCCAAAACTAGCTGTTACCCCACCGGTAGTAGGGGATGTAAGTATCGGTACAAAGAATAACCTTTGATTGATTTGATAATCATATAAAGCAGCATTTTAGGCATTTGCATTAAGCTCAAACTTCCTTCTTGCATACGCGCTCCGCCGGACGCACATACTATAATAAGAGGTAAAAGTTGATTGGTAGCATATTCGATCAACCGAGTCATTTTCTCACCCACTACGGATCCCATACTACCCCCCATAAACTCAAAATCCATAATACCCATTGCTACAGGAATACCTTGTAGTTGACCTGTGCCTGTTTGAACCGCCTCCAGTAATCCTGTCGTTGTTTGATAAGACACAAGACCTATTTTATAAGGTTTCTTAAAAAAAATGGGATCTAGAGAGACCATGTCTTGATCCATAGGATTCCAAGTACCCGGAACAATCTTCATTTTCACATCGAATCCACAAATGCCCATATTGTTGTATATTAATAATATTACTATCATTTGTATTATTTGGATCATCGTCGTCGGGATCATCATCTGGATCATGATCATTTGTGATAGTTATTATACTAGTACTCTTGCTTTCACTAATATTTTTGACCTTACCACAAATGTCACTTTTTTTGTCACTATTATCTAAATGGAAGTATCAATACAGATTGGAGAATCAAGATCAAGATAACTCTCAATGCAACAATTACCGTTAGAGTTCCAATTAGATTTAGTATCATACATGGAATTATGATGATTACTCTTAGAGCCATTCTGCAAATAGCTAGAATTTATAGAACTAGAGAGAAAACTTTCCAGTTCATTTAACAAAGAATTATTATTGCCACTCTCCAAAATTGGCTTTTCAATATCAAAATATATTGAATCACTATTCAAAACATCTGCTAAATAATCATCATGGTTGTAACTAGAATTGTCATTATTGTTCTTCCAACTATGAATGTTATTATTCATATCAGTTAAAATGGATGGGTCTTCATTTATACTGTTATTTTCAATAGGACCAAAACTATTTATGGTTTTACTTAAACCACACCGGTATTCTAAACCCCTATTAAACAGCATTGAATTGAACCACCATTTTTTCATAGAGCTTTTTTCTCTATTTACATGAAAATACAATATATGAGTAGTTATTCGATATTTTATAATTAAAAATTAATTACTATTTACACCATCAATCCTTCTATTGTCCCTCAAACAATGAATTCTAGTGACCCAGAACAAAGGATGTCGAGTCAAGAGGATCCCGATTTCTATCTAATCAATTCTATCGAATAGCAGATGTAAGAATCCGCAGCTTATCTAATCGTGTTTTTTAAGTCGCACGTTGCTTCGTTTTTTTTTTATTTTAATCAGGTATGTAATTGATTCGTTTTTGAAATCGTGCATAGTGGTTGATTCAATCAATAGATAATATTTCTACTTCTAGGTTGGACAATTTTATTTCTAAAGAAATAGAAATTGAGTCGATATTCTACCAATAAATTGGATATTCTATTTTCATAGTTTGTAAATCTAAAAAACGAATTTCTTCAAAAAAAAAAAGAAGGGGTAATCTTTATTCGGATATACAATTTTTATTCAAATAGGTATGTATTATCAATACATATGATCTGGGACGGAAGGATTCGAACCTCCGAATAACGGGACCAAAACCCGTTGCCTTACCGCTTGGCCACGCCCCATTTTCGATTCGACACTAATAAATACTAGTTAAATACTAGTATGGGTTGTTCGTCAATTCCAGTTCTTAAATTAATTCTATAGAATAATTTGTTGCTATAATTTTGATATCTATAGATATCGAATTAAACTGAATTTATTGATCATTACATAGAATTCAATTAAGATATTGTATGAATGCATTATTTCTTCGATTTTTGATTTCAGAATGAAACTTTTTTGAACTTACCCGGTTCAAATAAAAAAAGGATTGGGGGTCTGATCTTAGTTGATTCATTTTTTCCTTTTATTCCTGATTTAGGAAATTTAGGAATATTCATATCTATAAATATAAATTCAATATTTGAATTATTTCTATTATTATCCATTTTTTTATTTTCAAATTATTTATTTTCTATTTAGAAATCTATATTATTATATATATTCTATATATAGATTTCTAAATCAAAATTTCTTTTTTTTATTTATTATATTTTTATATTAAATAAAAAAAAGAAATTATATATATAATATAATGATATTATATATATAATACCATAATATAAAAAAAATACAATATAAAAAAAAGAGAATTCAAAAAAAGCAAAAATACAATTTATTTTCTTAAAGAACAACATTTTTGTTATGCTTAATATCTTTAGCTTGGTCTGTATTTGTATTCACTCTGCCCTTTATTCAAGTAGTTTTTTCTTAGCGAAATTACCTGAAGCCTACGCTTTTTTGAATCCAATTGTAGATTTTATGCCAGTAATACCCTTACTATTTTTTCTCTTAGCTTTTGTTTGGCAAGCTGCTGTAAGTTTTCGATGAGATCCTTAAATTAATTTGAATAATATCCGAAAATTTATAATTTTTTATTCGAAAACTAAAAAACTAACATTTTAACATTTTTAAAGATCAGATAAGTCTTACGGTGTGAATCCTTGATTCCAAATCTTGACATTTTTGGATAGACAATAAAAATTCTATTATTCGATTGGAGTCCACCACCAATACGTAGATCTTGATTGTGGATATGAAAGAAAATTTTTGGTAATGGTAAAATAAAGGCTCAACTCTTACTACAAATCAATTTCCTAAGTTTTTTTTTTTGAAATCAACCCATTTCTTAGAAACTTAGTATCAAGGGAACCGTAATATGAAATAGAAGAGAATCTATTCTCTTTCTCTGTCGTTTTTTTTAATTATCTTGGAGATTTTGTAATGCTTACTCTAAAACTATTTGTTTACACGATAGTGATATTCTTTGTTTCTCTTTTCATCTTCGGATTCCTATCTAACGACCCAGGACGTAATCCCGGACGTGAAGAATAAGAAAATCTTTTTTGTTTTCCTTACTTGTGCTGGATTTTGAAATCTTTTTCGTTTTTCTATCTATTTTACATCTTTAATCTTTAACTAGTCAAATCAAAAAAATTAAACAAACAGGGAAGAAAAACAAAATAAAAAAAATACCAAATCATCAATAAAAGGAAAGAGAGGGATTCGAACCCTCGGTACAAAAATTCGTACAACGGATTAGCAATCCGACGCTTTAGTCCACTCAGCCATCTCTCCCCAATTCAAAAAAAAGAATTAGTATGGTTATGATACATTGGATAAACAAAAAGAACAAAAAGTAGGGCTCGAAAAAAAGTCTTCTATATATCTTATTTGATATTGATTGATATTCATTTGATATATTTTATCAGGCTTTTTTTTCTATTTTTTTTCCTATTCATTCATAATTATATATTAACTAAAAATTTTATATTCAAAAAATATATAATTATTTATTTTATTTTTTTATCCAACCAGAGTCCAGCTAGGTACTCGCATGGCTCTTTTTTCCATGAATCCAGGATAACTAGGAATCAATCGGGTAACGTATCTAAAAAAGGGGATGGAACTATGGATTCTTACACAATGCATTTTTGTGTTATGAATTTTGTAATTTTGTCGAGATCTATCTGTCAAAATACCTTCAGCAAAAAAAAATCCAAAAATGAGATTCGCCCCCTTTTCTTAATTTCATTAGGGGGCCCTTTACGAAACATGTCAACACTCTAATTATCATGAAATTAGGCACCTATTTCATAATTATGACCGATTCCCTTGTTCGACAAAAGATCCTTTTATATACAATAATGGTATTGTAGCGGGTATAGTTTAGTGGTAAAAGTGTGATTCGTTCTATAGATCCCTTAATAGTTACGGGATCGGTCCCTTGCGTGATTCATATCACGATCAAAAACTTTATTTCTTACTTAAAGGGATTTAATCCTTTATGCCTCTCAACGAATGATTCGAGGAATAATATACATTATCGTAATTTGTATACAATTTAGAATTGATTCTAAAATTATGAAACATAAGTTTTTGCAATTGGATCAAGAATCCAAATTTTTGAAGATGAGTAAAGGATCCAGGGAGAAAGATATGGAAAATTTGTTTCCAATCGTAACTAAATCTTCCATTTTTTTTTTTTTTGTATAGGAGAGATTGAAGCAAAATAGCTATTAAACGATTTTTTTAGTTTACTAGAAACATCGACATATTTTTTTAGCTCGACGGAAATTTTATTCTTTTCCTAAAGATTCTCTCAAATAGAAATAGAGAACGAAGTAACTAGAAAAAAAGAGATTGTTTTAATACTCCTCTTCTATAGGGATCATCTAAAAAGCAACGTGTTTTAAATGGATTCATACCGAAAGGCTGACATAGATGTTATGGGTCATTTTTTTTTTTCATGTATTCCATCTATCTCTTAAATTATTCTGTAAAGGAGCTGAATGAAACAAAAGTTTCACGTTCAGTTTTGAATTAGAGACGTTCATTCATGAACGTCGACTATAACCCTTAGCCTTCCAAGCTAACGATGCGGGTTCGATTCCCGCTACCCGCTTATATATATCCTATTTCTCTATCCATTCTATTCGAATATATCTTATAGAATACATTTTTTACTAATTTTTTATTCATTTCAATTTCTTTTTTTCGTTATTAATATTCAATTAGATTAGAATGATTAATCTTATTCTAAATAGAATAATGATTCGTTCTATATTCTGATTCTGATAGAGAGAATATTTTATAGAATTCTTTTTTCTTTCACTTTTCGTGAAAAGTGAAAGAAAAAAAGAAAAGCGTCCATTGTCTAATGGATAGGACAGAGGTCTTCTAAACCTTTGGTATAGGTTCAAATCCTATTGGACGCAAATTTTTTTATTGCATATAAAATTTATAGCAATTGCATCTATATTAATAGAATTCGTATATTTCGAAAAATATATTGTGAATTTCTTATTTCTTATCTTTTTTATTATTCATTAAAGAGACTAATAAAGAGACTAATTATGAAAATTTTAAAGGTATTA